CATGTTACTAACTCAATCTATTTTTAGAAAATCTATTCTATTACCTTCATCCATAATTGGGAAAAATATTGGACGTATACTCCTATTTCAACTTCCTGAATGGTCTGAGGATTTCCATAAATGGGAGAGAGAGGTACATGTTAAATGTACTTATAACGGGGTTCCATTATCCGAAACAGAATTTCCGAAAAATTGGTTGACAGATGGCATTCAGATAAAAATCTTATTTCCTTTCTGTTTGAAACCTTGGAACAAATCGAAACTAGGATCTTCTCAGAAAGATCTAAAGAAAAAACAAAAAGATGATTTTTGTTTTTTAACAGTTTGGGGAATGGAAGCCGAACTTCCCTTTGGCCCGCCCCGAAAACGACTTTCCTTTTTTAAACCCATTTTTACGGAATTAAAAAAAAAAACTGGAAAATTTAAAAAGAAGTATTTTGGAGTTCTACTAGTTTTCAAAGGAAAAACAAAATTACTTGGAAAACTTTCAAAAGAAGCAAAAAAATGGGTTATCAAAAGTGTTCTTTTGATAAAAAAAATAATAAAAGAAATTTCAAAAGTCAATCCAATTCTATTATTTCGATTCAAAGAAGTCGAAATATATGAATCGAGAGAATTTAAAGAAGAAAAAGATTCCCCAATAAGCAATCAGATAATTCACGAATCGCTGATTCAAATTGTACCTCCAAGTTGGAGAAATTCTTCATTTACAGAAAAAAAAACGAAGGATCTGGCAGATCGAACAAGTACAATTCTAAATCAAATAGAAAAAATTTCAAAAGAGAAAAAAAAAGTAACTCCAAGAATAAATAATCTTAGTAGTGCTAACAAAACAAACTATAATGCTAACAGATTCGAAAAATGGCAAATATTAAAAAGAAGAAATGCTCGAAGAATTTGTAAATCCCCCTTTTTTTTGAAATTTTTTATTGAAAGAATATACACAGATATTTTTTTATCTAGCATTAATATTCCAAAAACAAATACAAAACTTTTTCTTGAATTAATAAAAAAAATGAGTGATAAATCCATTTATAATAATTCAAGAAAACAAGAAATAATTAAAAAAAAAAAGAAAAAACTAATTCCGTTTATTTCAAAGTCACTTGATAATATCAGTAATGTTAAAACTAACTCACGTGGTTTTTATGACTTATCCGACATATCCCAAGCATATGTATTTTACAAATTATCACAAATCCAAGTTAGTAATTCGTACAAATTAAGATATGTTCTTGACTATCAAGGAATCCCCCTTTTTCCGAAACCCGAAATAAAGGATTCTTTTGAAACGCGAGGAGTGGTTCATTCGAAATTGGGGAATAAGAAACTTCCGAGTTATGAAATCAATCAATGGAAAAATTGGTTAAGAGGGCATTATCAATACAATTTATCTCAGATAAAATGGTCTAGATTAATACCAGAAAAGTGGCGAAATACGCTTCATAAGCGTCATACAGCTAAAAAGGAAATTGTAAACAAATGGGATGAAAAAGACCACTTAATTGATTCCAAAAATTCCAAAAAACAATTTGAAGTATATTCATTATCTAATCAAAAAGAGAATTTTGAAAAAGACTATAGGTATGATCTTTTATCATATAAATTTCTTGATTATGAAAATAAAACGGAATGCTTTTTTTATAGATCCCCCTTTCGGGGAAATAAGAATCAAGAGATTTCTTGCACGTCTAAAGAGACCCTTTTGGATATACCGAGAAACATCCCTATTCATAATTATCTAAATAATAATCTAGGAAGGGTCGATACTCTATATATGGATATGGAAAAAATGGCCAATAGAAAATATTTTGATTGGAAAAGTCTCAATTTTTATCTTAAACAAAAAGTTAATAAAGTTAATATTGAGGCCTGTACCATGATCAATACCAATAGGAATCAAAATGTTCAAATCCTTACTAATAATTCTACTAAAAAAGACCTTTCTTATCTTAAAATTCCAGAAAAAAATCCACCAAATTCTCATAAAGGTTTTTTTTATTGGATGGTAATGAATGAAAAAATCCTAAAGCAGCCCATATCAAATCTGGAATCTTGGTTCTTCCCAGAATTTGTATTGCTTTCTAGTGCATATAAAACGAAACCTTGGTTTATACCAAGTAAATTACTTCTTTTAAATTTGAATAGCAATGAAAATTGTAGTAAAAATAAAAAGATCAATGAAAAGGAAAAGGAAAGTTTTTTGATTGCAGCGAAAAAAAAGTACCCAAATCAAAAAGAAAAAGAACCTATAAGTCGAGGAGATCTTGGATCCGTTCTCTCACAGCCAAAAGATATTGAAGAAAATTATGTAAGGTCAGACATGAAAAAGGGGAAAAAGAAAAAACAATACAAAAACAAGATGCAAGCAGAACTAGATTTCTTCCTGAACCGTTATTTGCTTTTTCAATTGAGATGGGGCGATACTTTAAATCAAAGAATTATCAATAATATCAAGGTATATTGTCTCCTGCTTAGACTCGTAGATCCACGAAAAATTACTATATACGCGATTCACAAGAGAGAAATTTATTTGGATCTAATGCTAATTCAGAAGAATTTAACTCTTACAGAATTGATGAAAAGGGGAATACTGATTATAGAACCCGCCCGCCTGTCTGTAAAAAAAGACGGACAGTTTATTATGTATCAAACCACAGGTATTTCGTTGATTCACAAGAGTAAACACCAAACTAATAAAAAATACCAAGAGCAAGGATATGACCCTAAGGCTCATTTTGGTGAAGCTATTTCAACACAGCAAAGAATAACCGAAAATAGAGATAAAAATCGTTTTAATTTGCTTGTTCCTGAAAATATTTTATCATTTAAACGTCGTAAAAAATTGAGAATTCTAATCTGTTTCAATTCAAAGAATAGAAATAATATAGATAGAAATCTAGTATTTTGGGACGAAAAGAACCTAAAAAACAGCACCCAGGTTTCACATCACAACAAGCATCTTGATAAAGAAAAAAATCAATTAATGAAATTAAAGCTTTTTCTTTGGCCTAATTATCGATTAGAAGATTTAGCTTGTATGAATCGTTATTGGTTTAATACGAATAATGGCAGTCGTTTCAGTATGTTAAGGATACATCTGTATCCACGATTAAAAATTTTTGGATAATACATTTTTTGTATATATGCTATACCCTATAAATATATATATATATATGTAGGGCATGTGAGGTATATGAAAACAAACAAATATACGGATCACATGTCTTGTCTCACATTTCAGTAATGTTTCAATTAGATCTCGAAATGAATCAACAGAGCCTTGGAACTTTCTTCATTTTAGGTCTAAATTCAAATTATTCGACGGAAAAATGTACCAATCCTTTTCTACTCCTATCTAAATCCACTTTCAAATTAAATTAATTGATTTGAATTCAGAAAATTAGAAGTTCATAAAGAATTTATGATTATATTATTGTATATACCACATTCAAATTAATGACCTTATTATTATTACTGATTCAGTAAAATCCATATCTGTAAAAAGCGAGGGGGGGGGGTTATGGTAAAAAATTCATTCATTTCGGTTATTTCTCAAAAAGAAAACGGAGGGTCTGTTGAATTTCAAGTATTCAGTTTCACCACTAAGATAAAGAAACTGACTTCACATTTGGAATTGCACAAAAAAGACTCTTCATCTCAGAGAGGCTTGCGAAAAATTTTGGGAAAACGCCAACGGCTGCTGGCCTATTTGTCAAAAAGAAATAGAGAACGCTATAAAGAATTAATCCGCAAGTTGGATATTCGTGAGATAAAAACTCGTTAATTTGAAGAGTGATACCTTTGAGCTTAATCGTTTAAATTTTGATGAACTTCTTTTTTACTTTAAACAATGCATGGAAGAATGACTCGAGAAAAACTTATGATTGCACCAACTAAAAGAAAAGACCTCATGATAGTCAATATGGGTCCTCACCACCCGTCAATGCATGGTGTTCTTCGACTGATTGTGACTCTCGACGGTGAAGATGTTATTGACTGTGAACCAATATTGGGTTATTTACATAGAGGGATGGAAAAAATTGCGGAAAATCGAACAATTATACAATATTTGCCTTATGTAACGCGCTGGGATTATTTAGCTACTATGTTTACAGAAGCAATAACCGTAAACGGACCCGAGCAGCTAGGCAATATTCAAGTACCTAAAAGGGCTAGCTATATCAGAGCTATTATGTTGGAATTGAGTCGTATCGCCTCCCATTTATTATGGCTTGGCCCTTTTCTAGCAGATATTGGAGCCCAGACCCCCTTTTTTTATATTTTTCGAGAACGCGAATTGATATATGACCTATTCGAAGCTGCTACCGGTATGCGCATGATGCATAATTTTTTTCGTATCGGAGGGGTTGCTGCTGATCTACCTCATGGCTGGATAGATAAATGTTTGGATTTTTGCGATTATTTTTTAAGCAGGGTTGCTGAATATCAAAAGCTTATTACACGAAATCCTATTTTTTTAGAACGAGTTGAAGGCATAGGCATTATTGATCCAGAAGAAGCACTAAATTGGGGTTTATCAGGGCCAATGCTACGAGCTTCCGGAATACAATGGGATCTTCGTAAAGTTGATCGTTATGAGTGTTACGGCGAATTTGACTGGGAGATTCAATGGCAAAAAGAAGGAGATTCGTTAGCTCGGTATTTAGTACGAATCGGTGAAATGACAGAATCCATAAAAATTATCCAACAGGCTCTGGAAGGAATTCCAGGGGGGCCCTATGAGAATTTAGAAGTCCGGCTCTTTAATAGAATAAAAAACCCTGAATGGAATGGTTTTGAATATCGATTTATTAGTAAAAAACCTTCTCCAACCTTTGAATTGTCCAAGCAAGAACTTTATGTAAGAGTTGAGGCGCCAAAAGGAGAATTGGGCATTTTTCTGATAGGAGATCGGAGTGTTTTTCCTTGGAGATGGAAAATTCGACCGCCGGGTTTTATCAACTTGCAAATTCTTCCACAATTAGTTAAAAGAATGA